ATGTCATAGTGTGACACTATATATATGACGAAATTTACCACATGTCAATGCAGGAAAAAATATACATTAGCCCTCGTTTTAGGGGTTTTTCGAGATAGCTGTGTATATTAAGGGGGAGGGGGGTTTTTCCCAAAAAAATGTATTGGCCTTTTTTTTTTTTTTACCCGACCCGGGGGCACCTATATAATATAATATATGCCTATATATAGATCTTTGTGGTTAAGAAATCTTAGTTTTTCCCATTAATCAAATAATAACTCTTAATAGTATGAGGTTTAATAAAATGTCTTTATTAAATTTATATCAAATTATTCATATCTATGGATGGGGGTTAAACTGCTTAATGGGTCCTTTTTGTGAGTACTGCCTTATCTTGATAGATAGAAGACCAGCGAATGATATAAGTAGCGAGGTTTTTGTGATATTATGTTGAGTATAGGACCGATTTAACTTGGTGTACCGGCCGCCACCCGACAGGGAAGCCTGGAGGGTTAGTAACGGTCTCATCCCCCAAAAAAAACTGGGAGGCCTGGAAATCTTGAGACGATTAAGAGTAGAATGACAATCGAGGGAGCTAGAGGAATTTCAGGCTGACGCGATGATGAGAGTGGGGGTAACCGAGGGTGCCAAATGCGAGCATTTGAGCAAGATTAGGGGAATTATTAAAGATCAGTACCACAAACCGTGCAAAGGGGGATATATTAGGGTATTGGTCGGTTCTCGCCAGCCGTGACCGTTAATGGTCAGTCAATATAATTTATTATTAAGAGGAAGGGTGCGTCAGATTTGTTGTTGGGAATAAGATGGGGTAATTGAGTGGATTATTAGTAATGGCTTTGCTTAAAATTAATAAAATAAGGATTAAAAATTTTATGTAATGGAATAGCTGTACCTTTATTAATGAGTACCATACACACATGTGTAATGAAATAGTTGATAATCGGTTAATGAGTATTATACATATGTATAATATATATATATATGTGGACTAGGTTATATTAAATACATAATCTGATATCATATAATATTAATAGATCATAAAAATGGGGGTTAAAAATTATATATAGTGTATTAGTTGGACATTTACTAATGAGTATTAAACATAGTATGTAATGAAATAGTTGACAGTCGATTAATGAGTATTATACATAGTAGTGTATGATGTATACATTAGATGTATGTGGACTTAATAATATAGATGTATATCTGACTAACTACGTCAAAATTGGTGATCGGCAGATCCTGGTCAATTTCAGGAGGTAGTTTAAGCAGAATCTTGGCTTTGGGAGCCAAGGATGGGAGTTCAACCCTCTCCTTCCTGAGTGCGGTCTGTTTTGGGGGGGGATTTCACCTCCAATCTTTGGTTTACAAGACCAATGCCTTAAATTTAGGCTACCAGAACATATTAAAGGTTAAGAATCTTATTTTCTCACCAGCCGGCAAGGGGAAGAAGGACGAGAAATAATAGGAAGTAAATGACTGAGGCGACTTGTCCAATAATAATAAATGGTTGTTCTACTGGTTGGCCCCCGATTCATGTTAAAATAATTGTATTAGTGACTAATGCTCAGAATAAGGTTTGAGTGATTGGGCGGAATGTGGCGCTTCGTTGTTTGGACGTGTGGAGTATGGGCACTAATATAAGAATAAGGATTGAGAATAGGAGGGCGAGGACTCCCCCTAATTTATTGGGGATGGAGCGTAGGATTGCGTAAGCAAATAGGAAGTACCACTCCGGTTTAATATGTGGTGGTGTGAGTAGGGGGTCGGCTGGGATGAAGTTTTCTGTGTCGCCTAGTAAATTTGGTGAGAATAGGACGAGGAATGAGAGTAGGAGAGTAAGGATGAAGAAGCCTAGGAGGTCTTTGTAGGAAAAGTATGGGTGGAATGGGATTTTATCTGTGTTTGAGTTAAGCCCGGTGGGGTTGTTAGAGCCTATTTCATGGAGGAAGAGAAGGTGTAAGAGGGTAAGTGCAGTGATTAGGAAAGGAAATAAGAAGTGGAAGGCAAAAAATCGGGTGAGGGTGGCATTGTCGACTGAAAAGCCCCCTCAAATTCATTGGACTAAAATGTTGCCAATGTAGGGGAAAGCTGATAAGAGGTTTGTAATTACTGTTGCTCCTCAAAATGATATTTGTCCTCATGGGAGTACATAGCCCACGAAGGCTGTGGCTATCAATAGGAATAATAGGATAACTCCAATATTTCATGTTTCTTTGTTAAGATAGGACCCGTAGTAAAACCCCCGGGCGATGTGGAGGTAGATGCAGATGAAGAAGAGTGAGGCTCCGTTGGCGTGAATATTGCGGATGAGTCAGCCGTAGTTGACGTCTCGGCAGATGTGGACAACGGATGAGAAGGCGGATGAAATGTCCGGGGTGTAGTGTATGGCTAAGAAGAGGCCAGTAAGGATTTGAATAATAAGGCAAAGTCCTAGAAGGGAGCCGTAGTTTCATCAAATTGAGATGTTGCTTGGGGCAGGGAGGTCAATGAGTGAGCTGTTGATAATTTTAAATAGTGGGTGGGTTTTTCGGATATTCGTGGTCATTAGGTTCTTGTAGTTGAATAACAACGGTAGTTTTTCAGACTGTTGGTCTTAGTTAAAATCTAAGTAGGAATTTATGATTTATTTAGTATTTATTATAATGTTGGGTTTTATTATGGGTTTAGTAGCAGTGGCTTCAAATCCTTCTCCTTATTATGCTGCTCTTGGTCTAGTTATTTCTGCTGGCGTAGGGTGTGGTTTATTAGTAAGTTCTGGAAGTTCTTTTTTATCATTGGTTTTGTTTTTAATTTATTTGGGTGGGATATTGGTTGTATTTGCTTATACTGCGGCGCTTGTTGCAGAGCCTTATCCTGAGTCATGGGGGGATTGGTCAGTACTTATTTATGTTTTATTTTATGTTGGGGTTTTAATATACATTAATAAGTATTTTGTGGGTGGTTGGGGGTGAGGATGATTTGGTGGTGATGAGATTAATGGTTTGGAGATGGTTCGTGGTGATTTTAGTGGTGTGGCTCTATTATATTCTTATGGGGGATACTTGCTAATGTTGAGTGGTTGAATATTACTTTTGGCTTTGTTTGTTGTGATGGAGCTGACTCGTGGAGTTTCTTGAGGCACGTTGCGTGTAGTTTAGATTATGATTAAGACGGCCAGGGTGAGTGTGAGGAAAAAAATTATAAAGTAGATTTTGATAAAGCCTTGTTGTGGAAGTGTGAGAAGTTTAATCATGGCTGTTTGTTGGACTAGTTTATTTTTTGGTCCCGTCTTTTCATTTCATGTTAGGTCAATCAGGTGGGTGGAGATGGTTTGAGCCCAGTAAAGGTTAATTTTGGGGCAGAGGCGATGAATAATTGGTGGAAAGTAGCCTAGTATGTTGGAGAAGTTGTGGGCAGGCATGGTTGGGTAGATTTTAAATTGATGTTTAGTGAGGTTGGTTAACTCTAGTGCTAAGAGGAGGCCAATAATTGTTACTAGGAGGGCCGAGAGTTTAAGGGTGAGGGGCATTGTCAGAATTTGTGTTTTGGTGGGTGTTATGTTAGAGGTAATAAGGAGGCCAGCTAGGATACTTCCGTAGGCTAGGCGTTTGATTGGTTTTAATACTAGGGGGTTATTTTCATTGATGGGTATAAGGGGGATAAATCGTGGTGAATTTATTAGTGTAAAGAAGACAAGTCGAAGGCTGTAAATGGCGGTGAAGGAAGTGGCTAGGAGGGTCAAGGTTAGGGCTCAGGCGTTTAGGTTAGATGTGTTTATGGCTTCAATGATGGCATCTTTTGAGAAGAAACCGGAAAGGAAGGGTATTCCTGTTAGGGCGAGACTGCCAACTGTAAGGGAGGATGCAGTAAATGGAAGTAGTTTGTGAAGGCCCCCTATTTTTCGGATGTCCTGTTCATTGTCCAGGCTATGAATAATAGAGCCGGAACAAAGAAAAAGTATAGCTTTGAAGAAGGCGTGTGTACAAATATGGAGGAAAGCTAATTGGGGTTGATTTAGGCCGATAGTTACTATTATGAGGCCTAATTGGCTGGATGTGGAGAAGGCTACGATCTTTTTGATATCGTTTTGGGTGAGGGCACAGGTGGCTGTAAATAGAGTTGTTAATGCTCCCAAGCATAGGCAAGCTGATAAGATTAGCTGATTATCTTGAATTAGGGGATGAAGTCGGATTAGGAGAAATACACCGGCTACGACTATTGTGCTGGAGTGAAGTAGGGCTGAGACTGGTGTAGGCCCCTCCATGGCTGACGGCAGCCATGGGTGGAGGCCGAATTGTGCCGATTTCCCAGCAGCGGCTAATACTAGGCCTAGAAGGGGTAAAGTTAGGTCTGTATTTTTAGATAAAATGAATATTTGTTGGGTTTCTCACGAGTTGAGGTTTATGGCTAGTCATGCTATGCTTAAGATTAGTCCGATATCTCCAATTCGGTTATAAATTACTGCTTGTAGGGCTGCGGTGTTGGCGTCTGCTCGGCTGTATCATCAGCCGATTAGGAGGAAGGATATGATGCCCACTCCTTCTCAGCCAATAAAAAGTTGAAAGAGGTTATTAGCGGTAATAAGAATAATTATTGTTATGAGAAAAAGGAGGAGGTATTTAAAGAAGCGATTGAAGTTTGGGTCTGTGTGTATATATCAGAGTGCGAATTCTAGAATAGATCATGTGACGTAGAGGGCTACGGGCGTAAAAATGATAGAGTAGAGATCAAATTTGAAGCTTATATTAATGTTTATTGGTCCTAAGTTGATTCAGTTTCAGTTGGTTGTGACGGATTCTACTCCTTGGTCTAGGAATAAGAATAAGGGGATTAGGCTAATAAAGAATGAGAGTTTAACGGCTGTTTTGACGTTAGTAGATGCTCAGTTGTGGTTGGCAGGTCCTTGTGGTGTGGTGATGGATGTAAATAGGGGGTAGAGAAGGATAATGAAAATTAGCAAGAATGAAGAATTAAAGATAATTGAGTTCATGGCTATTGCTTGGAGTTGCACCAAGAGTTTTTGGTTCCTAAGACCAATAGATGACTATTATCTTTCAAAAGCTTAAGTGAGCCGCGGAGTTGAACCGCGGGTAGAAAGAATTAGCAGTTCTTTTTGTCCCTGACCTCTCTTGGTGAATAAAAAGATTTCAACTTTTATTTTTAGAATCACAATCTAACGTTTTAATTAAACTATAAACACAAAATGTTCATCCTAAGATGAGTTCTGGCTTGGTAATGATGAGAATTGTAGGGAGGAGGTGGAGATACATGAGTAGATGTTCTCGTGTGTAAGATGGTGTTAAGAAAAGTAGGTGTTGTGGTGTAGGGCCCCGTTGTGTTATTAAAAATATATATAGTGAGTAGGATGCTGTTAATAGGACGCCTGTGCCGGTTAGAATAATAGTTCAGTTTGATCATTTAAAGAGGGAGGAAATGATGAGTAGTTCTCCCATGAGGTTGGGGCTAGGGGGTAGGGCGAGGTTGGCTAAGTTAGCTAGAAATCAGGATGTTCCTATGAGTGGCAGAATAATTTGAGTGCCCCGGGCAAGGAGTAGTGTTCGGCTGTGGATACGTTCATAATTAGTGTTGGCGAGACAGAAGAGTATTGATGAAATTAATCCATGGGCAATTATAAGGGCTGTGGCGCCTGCGAAGCTTCATGGGGTTTGAATAAGGATGGCTGCTGCTACAAGGCCTATGTGGCTGACTGAGGAGTAGGCAATTAATGATTTAAGATCTGTTTGTCGTAGACAAATGGAGCTAGTTATGATAATGCCTCAGATTGCCAGAATTAGGAAAGGGTAGGCTATCTCTTTTGTGATGGGGTCGAGTATGACAATAATTCGTATCATGCCGTAGCCTCCTAGTTTGAGGAGGACTGCAGCCAGGATTATGGAGCCGGCGATTGGGGCCTCTACGTGTGCTTTAGGCAATCAGAGATGGACACCGTATAGGGGTATTTTAACTAAAAAAGCAATTAAACAGGCAGTCCATCAAAATTTACTAGCTCATGAGTGGAGGTTGATGGTGTTTGGGTATTGTAGGATAAGTATTGACAGGGTGCCTAGGTCTTTTTGTAAAATAAGTAAGGCGATTAATAAGGGTAAGGAGCCTGCAAGGGTATAGAATAAAAAGTAGATACCGGCATTGAGGCGTTCGGTCTGATTTCCTCATCGGGTAATGATAATAAGGGTTGGAATAAGTGTTGCTTCAAATATAATATAAAATAGGATTATTTCTGTTGCGCTAAATGCCATAATGAGGAGGGCTTGTAGGGTGATGAGCAGGGAGATGTAGATTTGTTGTCGTTTATGGGGCTCAGAGGACAAGTGTTTGAGACTGGCTAATAGTATGAGCGGGAGGAGTCAGCAGGTAAGTGCGAGTAGGGGGGCTGAAAGGGGGTCGATGCCAAGAAAGAGGTTAGAGTAGTTTCAGCCTATTTCAAAGTCTCATTTAAATCAAATTAGACTTAGTGAGGCAATTAAAAGGCTGTTTGAGATAGTAGAAGTTCACATTCATTTTTTGGGTGAAATTCATGAAATTGGGAATAGAAGGAGGGTGGGAATAAGGATTTTTAACATTGTAGAAGGTTGAGGTTGTTAAGGTGATCAGTGCCGTGAGTGCGGGTGGCGGCTACAAGAAGGGCTAGGCCGGAGCTTGCTTCGCAAGCCGAGAATGTTAGTAAAATTATTGGTGCTAAGGATAGAGAGGGCGAACTTACTGTTATAGATCAGATAGCGATTGCGAGGAAGAGGGAAAGTATTATTCCTTCAAGGCAAAGTAGGGCAGATAAGAGATGAGAGCGATTGAAAGCCAGTCCTGTTAGACCGAGAATAAATGCTGAGGTGATTGTGAAGTAAATAGGAGTCATAAGGTACTTATGGATTTTCACCATAATTTATTAAGTCGAAATTAATGGTCTTTTTTGGACTAAGTACCTATTCTGCTCATTCAAGACCGCCTTGAAGTCATTCATAGACTAGGCCTAATGTAAGCAAGATAATAATGATAGAGGCTCATAGGGTTGTGATAAGTGGGGAAGAGAGTTGGTCGCCTCATGGCAGGGGGAGAAGTAAGGCAATTTCTAAGTCGAACAGTAGAAAAAGGATTGCTACTAGGAAAAATCGGAGGGAGAATGGGAGGCGTGCTGATCCTAGGGGGTCAAATCCACACTCGTAAGGTGATAGTTTTTCACTGTCTGGGTTAAGAGCTGGCAGTCAGAATGCGATGAATGCTAGGATTAGGGAAATGAGGGCGGGGATGGCGATAGATAATGTAATGAGATTCATTACTTCTCCTTGGAGTCTAACCAAGATTGAATGATTGGAAGTCATTTGTACTAGTTTATACTAGAAAAGTATTATGAGCCTCATCAATAAATTGATACATAGAGGAATAGTCATACTACGTCGACGAAGTGTCAATATCATGCGGCGGCTTCAAAGCCAAAGTGGTGTTCTGATGTAAAATGGAAAAGGATCTGACGTAGCAGGCAGACTATAAGAAATGTTGAGCCAATAATAACATGGAGGCCGTGAAAGCCTGTTGCTACGAAGAAGGTTGTTCCGTAAACCCCGTCGGCAATAGTAAATGGGGCCTCGTAGTATTCTATGGCTTGAAGAGCTGTGAAGTAAAAGCCTAATATAACTGTGAGTGTGAGGGCTTGAATGGCTTCTTTTCGGTTGCCTTCTATGATACTGTGGTGGGCTCAGGTGACTGTTACTCCGGAAGCTAAGAGTACGGCGGTGTTAAGTAGAGGTACTTCAAAGGGGTCTAGGGGATTAATCCCTGTGGGAGGCCAGCAGCCCCCCAGTTCTGGGGTTGGGGCCAGGCTAGAGTGGTAAAATGCTCAGAAAAATCCAAGAAAGAAGAAAACTTCTGATGTAATAAAGAGGATTATTCCGTAGCGTAGGCCTTTTTGGACTGGGGGGGTGTGATGGCCTTGGAATGTCCCTTCTCGAATAACATCTCGTCATCATTGAACTACTGTAAGAGTAAGAAGGATTAGTCCTAGGAGGAGGAGTGTTATGGTGTGAAAATGGAATCAAATGGCTAGGCCTGAGGTTAAGAGGAGAGCGGCGATAGCCCCTGTTAAGGGTCATGGGCTTGGGTCAACTATGTGATATGCGTGTGCTTGGTGGGCCATTATTAGACGTTTTCTTGTAAATAAAGACTTAGGAGTAGTACAAATACGTAGGCTTGAATTATAGCTACGGCCACTTCTAAAAGGGTAAGAAGGAATAATACAATAGAAGTTAAGATTGCTACTGTAGGCATAGTAGAGATGAGCACAAAGGCTGCGGTTGCAATCAATTGTATTAATAGGTGGCCGGCTGTGAGATTGGCTGTAAGTCGGACTCCTAGGGCAAGAGGGCGAATAAACAGGCTGATAGTTTCGATAATGATGAGAACTGGGATGAGAGGGGTGGGTGTGCCTTCTGGTAGGAGATGTCCTAGGGCAATAGTGGGCTGGTTTAGTATGCCGATTAAGACTGTTGTTAGTCAAAGGGGGAGGGCAAAAGCTATATTTAATGAGAGTTGTGTTGTTGGGGTAAATGTATAGGGGAGAAGCCCTAGAAGATTAATAGTAATTAAGAAAAGTATAAGGGCTGTAAGAATAATGGCTCATTTATGTCCTCCAAGATTAAGTGGTTGTAGGAGTTGGTGGGTGAATCGATTAATAAATCATGTTTGTAGGGTAATTAGGCGGTTATTAAGTCATCGGTTGGAAGGGGTTTGGAAGATTACTGCTGGTATAATAATTGCTAGAGCAATTAAGGGCAGGCCTATTAGTGAAGGGCTCAAAAATTGGTCAAAGAAGTTTAGGATCATGGTCAGTTTCAGGGTTCTGGTTTTTGTTTTTCAGCATTTTTAGGGGCGGGGTTATAGTTAAATAAGTAAGATGTCAGTTTGTGGGGTAAGACAATCAAGAAAAACAATCAGGAAAATAAAAAGATTAAGAATCAGGGATTGAGGTTGAGTTGAGGCATGTCACTAAGGGTGGTTGGGAGTCACCAATATTTAGCTTAAAAGGCTAATGCTGGACCCTGTTAGCTTCTTAATGAGACTTCTTCTAGTATTAATGAAGATCAATTCTCAAAGTGTTCAAGAGGTACTGCTTCAACTACAATTGGCATAAAGCTGTGATTAGCGCCACAAATTTCTGAACATTGTCCATAATAAACGCCAGGTCGTGAGATAATGAAGGCGGTTTGGTTTAAGCGTCCTGGGACTGCATCTATTTTTACTCCGAGTGCTGGGATTGTCCAGGCGTGTAAGACATCTTCTGCGGTTACTAGGACTCGGATGGGGGACTCTATTGGGACAACCATACGATGGTCTGCTTCTAGAAGTCGAAATTGTCCGGGGTCTAGGTCTTCGGTTTGGATTATGTAGGAGTCAAACTCTAAATTTTCATAATCTGTATATTCATAGCTTCAATACCACTGATGACCTAGTGCTTTAATTGTAATGTGGGGATCATTAATTTCGTCTATTAAATACAAGATCCGTAATGATGGTAGTGCGATTATAATAAGGATGATAGCGGGTAGGATGGTTCATACAATTTCAATTTCTTGTGAGTCTAAAATATACTTATTAGTCAACTTAGTAGTTACTATTGCAACAATAATATAGAGAACTAATGTGCTAATAAGAAAAACAATTATTAATGTGTGGTCGTGGAAGTGAAGAAGTTCTTCTATGATTGGGGAGGCTGCGTCTTGAAATCCTAATTGTGATGGGTGTGCCATTAGTTCAAGATTCGTGGGAGTTCCACCCACAATTTCACCTTGACAAGGTGATGTAATTAATTTACTAGAGTCTCAAGAAAGTGACAGAGTGGTGATGTGGTTGGCTTGAAACCGACTTATGGGGGTTCAATTCCTTCCTTTCTTGTTTAATAAGTAGGTTGTTGAACTTGAACGAAAGCTGGTTCTTCATAGGTGTGATATGGAGGGGGGCAGCCATGAAGTCACTCTACGTTAGTATTAGAGAGTTCAATGGATAATACTTCACGTTTTGAGGCAAATGCTTCTCAGATAATAAATAATAAAATAATGACAGCAACTAATGAGATTAGAGATCCGACAGAGGAGACCACATTTCAAAGGGTGTAGGCATCTGGGTAGTCGGAGTAGCGTCGGGGTATACCTGCTAGGCCTAAGAAATGTTGGGGGAAGAAGGTTAAATTTACTCCAATAAATATAATTGAAAATTGAATTTTTGCTCATGTGGAGTGAAGTGTATAGCCTGTGAAGAGCGGGAATCAATGGACAAAGCCTGCTATAATAGCAAATACTGCTCCCATTGAGAGAACATAATGGAAATGAGCTACAACATAGTAGGTGTCATGAAGGACAATGTCAAGTGAAGAATTAGCTAGGACAATCCCTGTTAGGCCTCCAACTGTAAATAAGAAAATAAAGCCTAGTGCTCAGAGTAGTGGTGTTTCTCATTTAATGGAGCCTCCATGAAGAGTGGCCAGTCAGCTAAAGACTTTAACACCTGTTGGAATGGCAATGATTATTGTGGCGGATGTAAAGTATGCTCGTGTGTCTACATCTATTCCTACTGTAAATATGTGATGTGCTCAGACGATGAAGCCTAAAAGACCGATGGCTATTATTGCTCAGACTATACCCATATAGCCAAATGGTTCTTTTTTGCCTGAGTAATAAGCGACTACATGTGAGATTATCCCAAATCCGGGTAGAATCAAAATGTAGACTTCGGGGTGTCCGAAGAATCAGAATAAATGTTGATATAGGATGGGGTCCCCCCCTCCAGCGGGGTCAAAGAAAGTTGTGTTAAGATTACGATCCGTGAGTAGCATAGTGATGCCGGCTGCTAGAACGGGGAGGGCTATAAGAAGTAAAACAGTTGTAACAAGGATTGACCACACGAATAGGGGTGTTTGGTATTGAGAGATTGCCGGTGGTTTTATATTAATAATTGTGGTAATGAAGTTAATGGAGGCTAGAATAGATGAAACACCTGCCAAATGGAGGGAGAAAATTGTTAAGTCTACGGAGGCCCCGGCGTGGGCTAAGTTTCCTGCCAGAGGGGGGTAGACTGTCCAACCTGTCCCGGCTCCAGCTTCAACCCCAGCGGAGGCCAGGAGGAGGAGAAAAGAGGGAGGTAAAAGTCAGAAACTTATATTATTTATGCGTGGGAAGGCTATGTCTGGTGAGCCGATTATTAAAGGGACGAGTCAGTTGCCAAATCCTCCGATCATAATTGGTATAACCATGAAAAAGATTATTACAAGGGCGTGGGCTGTAACAATGACATTATAAATCTGATCGTCACCTAGGAGGGTCCCGGGTTGACTTAGTTCTGCTCGGATTAGAAGGCTTAGGCCAGTTCCGACCATTCCTGCTCAGGCACCAAAAATTAAATAGAGGGTGCCGATATCTTTGTGATTAGTAGAGAATAATCAACGATTAATTGCCACAGGTAAGATGGCTGAGAGTTAAGCGGCGGCCTGTAGTTCCGTGAAGAGAGGTTAGAGTCCTCTTCTTACCAAGTCCCGTAGTAAAGTTTACACAAGATTGCAAATCCTGAGACGGAGATGAAAGCTCTCCCGGGGCTTCTCCCGCCTTTTGCCCTACGGCGGGAGAAGCCTAGATAAAAGTTCGCTGGATTGAACGCTTAGCTGTTAATTAAGATGTTGCAGGATCAAGGCCTGTTTATCTAGAAGACTTTAGTTTAATTAAAACATCTGGGTTGCATTCAGAGGATGTGAGATAGAGTCTTGCAAGTTTTATCAGAAGTTAAGAGATTTTAACTCTTACTGAAAGCTTTGAAGGCTTTTGGTCTTGTTAACCTAAATTTCTTACGCGAATAGTATTAGTAATGTAGGGGTGAGGGGCAGGAGAAGGATGGAAAGTGAAGTAGTGATTGTGAGTAGGGTGTTTATTTGTGTGGTTTTTGCTTGTCAGGAGGAAAATAAGAAGATAGGGGTGGGGGAGATGGTGAGGGTTATTATGTAGCAGAGACGTAAATAAAAAAATAAGCTGAGGAGGGTTGCTAGGGCCATAATAGTGGCCGGGATTAGGAGGTCCTGTTTAGCCATTTCTTGTAAGATGAGTCATTTTGGTATAAATCCTGAGAGTGGAGGTAAGCCCCCTAATGAGAGTAGAGTAAGTAGTGTTATGATTGATAGTAGTGGGGATTTAGTGGCTGATACAGAGATTGAGTTAATTTTTGTTGCATTAAGGGTGTTAAATAGAAGGAATATTGAAGTTGTTATGATAATGTAGAGGGTGAGGTTTAACAGGGTTAGATTTGGGGCGAAGTGGATAATGGTAATTATTCATCCTAGGTGTGCAATTGATGAGTATGCTAGGATTTTTCGTAGTTGTGTTTGGTTGAGCCCACTTCAGCCTCCAACGACAATGGAGGTGACTCCTAGGGCTATAAGGATATTTGGGTTAAGAAGCGGATAAAGTTGAAGGAGGATGGCAAAGGGGGCAAGTTTTTGTCATGTGGAGAGGATGAGTCCGGTGGTTAGGTTAAGTCCTTGGAGGACTTCTGGTAGTCAGAAGTGTATAGGAGCTAGGCCGATTTTTAAGGCTAGGGCTAGTGTGATGAGTGTGGCGGAGGTTGGTGAAAGTATGTCGGTGATGTTTCATTGTCCTGTTATTCAGGCGTTTGTTGTGCCTGCGAATAGGAGAAGTGCGGAGGCTGTTGCTTGTGTGAGAAAATATTTAGTGGTGGCTTCTACTGCACGTGGGTGTTGCTGATGAATTATTAGGGGGATAATGGCTATAGTATTAATTTCTAGTCCTATTCAAATTAAAAGTCAATGAGACCCTATGAATGTGATTGTAGTGCCTAGGCCTAGGCTCAAAAGGAGGAGGGATAGTACGAGTGGATTCATTAGTAGAGGAAGGATTTTAACCAACATGGTAGGGGTATGGGCCCAAAAGCTTGATTAGCTGACTTTACTTTAGGAAGTAGTATAATTGGAAGTACATAGAGTTTTGATCTCTAGGGAGTAGGTTCGAATCCTACTTTTCTAAGGAAGGGGAATGATTTTAACATTCATGTTTCACTCTATCAAAGTGATCCTTTAATTCAGGCACGCTTCCTTAGGTGAGGGGTGGGAGACTTGCTAGGGAGGTTGGTAGTGTAATGTGTCATAAAATAAGGGCTAATGTGAGTGGTAGGAAGTTTTTCCATACTAGGTGTATGAGTTGGTCGTAGCGAAATCGTGGGTAGGAGGCGCGAATTCATAGGAACAGGAGTGTTAATGTGGTTGCTTTAATTATAAGGCTGAGTGTTGAAATTTGAGGTAGGAGGGGGTTGTAGGAGATACCTATGAAGAGGATGACGGACAATGTGTTTATTATTAGGATATTTGAATATTCAGCTAGGAAGAATAAGGCAAATGGTCCTCCTGCATATTCAATGTTAAACCCGGAGACTAGTTCTGATTCCCCTTCGGTAAGATCGAATGGGGCTCGGTTAGTTTCTGCTAAGGTTGAGATGTATCATATTATGGCTAGTGGTCAGGCGGGGATAATAAGTCATACTGTTTCTTGGGCAAAGTTGAATGTGTGTAATGTGAAGCCCCCGGTTATGATCACTAGGGAGAGTAGGATTAGGCCCAGGGTAACTTCGTATGAAATAGTTTGTGCTACGGCACGTAGGGCCCCTATTAGGGCATATTTAGAGTTTGAGGCTCAACCAGAGCCTAGGATGGTATAAACAGTCAGGCTAGAGATGGCTAGGATAAATAGTAGGCCTAGGTTGAGGTTTAGGATAGAATGTGGTAGGGGCAGAGGCATTCATATAAGGAGGGCCAGGGTTAAGGCTGTGGTGGGGGTAACTAAAAATAGAAAATGAGAGGAGTGAGAGGGGCGCACTGGTTCTTTAGTAAACAGTTTTAAACCATCAGCAATTGGTTGGAGAAGGCCGTAAGGTCCAACCACATTGGGGCCCTTGCGAAGTTGTATATAGCCTAGAATTTTCCGTTCTACTAGGGTGAGGAATGCTGTGGCTAATAATACAGGGATAATGTAGGTTAGAGGGTGAATAACTTGAGTAACAATCGTTTTTAACATGGTTAAGGAGAGGAATTGAACCTCTGGATCAAAGAGTTTAGGTCTTTTGCAATTACCAGGCTCTGCCACCTTAACTAACTATAATCTTTAGTAGAAGGTTAATCCCCCTTTGCTGTTTAAGTTAATTTCAACAGATGGGGGAGAAGCGTGCCTGGGGCATGGGCTTCATTCTCCCGGTCCTTTCGTACTAGGGAAAATATCTTCATAGATAGAAACTGACCTGGATTACTCCGGTCTGAACTCAGATCACGTAGGACTATTAATCGTTGAACAAACGAACCCTTAATAGCGGTTGCACCATTAGGATGTCCTGATCCAACATCGAGGTCGTAAACCCTTTCGGCGATATGGACTCTTAGAAAGGATTGCGCTGTTATCCCTAGGGTAACTTGGTTCATTGATCAGGGTGTAGCCCTGGGTCATTATTCGTTAGATATTCTATTGATCAGAACTGTCGTTCTGGTTTTTAAGTAAAAATACTCAATCGATAAGGAGGTTTTCTTTTACTCCTTGGTCGCCCCAACCGAAAACATTAAGTTAGGCTACTATTAGAGTAGGTTAGGTCTTTAGATTAATTGATAAGTAAGATAGTAACTTAAGTGTTTAAAGCTCCATAGGGTCTTCTCGTCTTATGACTATATCCCCGCTTCTGCACGGGGAAATCAATTTCATTGATTAGAAAATAGAGACAGGTAAACTCTCGTGATGCCTTTCATACAGGTCTTCAATTAAAAGACAAGTGATTACGCTACCTTCGCACGGTCATAATACCGCGGCCGTTAAACAATGTCACAGGGCAGGCGGGACCTCTTATACAGGGTTTGCAAGAGGCGATGTTTTTGGTAAACAGGCGGAGTTTGTGTTTGCCGAGTTCCTTTATTTTCTTTAAATCTTTCCTATGAACACTCCTGTGTAGGGTTAACGATATAATAAATGTGTTTTTCTAGTTTACTATTCTTAATATTATGGCCTCAGGTTGGTGTCGGTTAATAATCAGTGATTGGATTCTTTCTGACTTACACGGGTGTTTTGGAGAGGTTAGTCCTCTAATTACTCATTTTAGTATAAGTTCTTTTATCAATTGAAAGATAAAAAAACCCAATATTGGTTAGGGGGTTTGGAAAAATATATCGGAATTATTGGTTGGTTTAGGGCTGGAGCTATGACGCTTGCTGATCAGATGGCTGCTTTTAGGCCTACTGAGGTGGGGTCCTTTAATAATATGATCGTTACCCTCCTAATAAAGTTGTTTCTTAATTCAAAAGAGTTGTACCTCTTTAGAATAACTAATAATTCTTACAAGTTATCTTATGGAGATAATCTTATTTGATTGGGTGAATAATTATTGCAGAATTTAAGTTCTTTTTTTGGGTAACCAGCTATCACTAGACTCGGTAGGCTTATCACCTCTACTTGGGAGTCTTCCCACTCTTTTGCCACAGAGACGGGTTGGCTCTAGTACGCTGCTCCGAAGTAGCTCGTCTAGTTTCGGGAAGGTGGACTTAAGGTCTTTTTGCCCACTTGTTCTTACTAAATCATGATGCAAAAGGTACAGGGGTGAATCTTTGCTTTTTATTACTTTAATGATTTGTTTCAGTTCTTTTTCAGCTTTCCCTTGCGGTACTCTTTCTATAGCGCTAAGTGTTTCTGTTCTATCGCCTATACTGGGATTGTGAAAATGTTTTAAGTACAAAAATATTAATATAGTTTATTAGTAATATTGAAGCTAATTAACGGTGGTTAGGCTAGTTTTAAGGTTCAATATAACTCGAGTTGCACGGGTATTTCCTCGGTGTAAGGGAGGTGCTTTACTAATTTAGCTATATTTTGATTATTCCAAGTGCACTTTCCAGTACACTTACCATGTTACGACTTGCCTCCTCTTGTGATAAAAAGTTATTTATAAAATGGAGTGATGTAAGTTGAGGAGAGTGACGGGCGGTGTGTGCGCGCCTCAGAGCCGGTTTCAGAAAAATATCCTAAGTTTTTCTTACTGCTAAATCCACCTTATAAGTGATTTTTCATTTTACTGTCCGTATTTTCTTTAGAGAAAATGTAGCCCATTTCTTTCCACTTCATTCGCTACACCTCGACCTGACGTTTTGGAGGAAGTCCATTATGCTTACTTCTGTGCCCTCATGGGGTGAGCTGACGACGGCGGTATATAGGCGGTAAAAGCAAGAAGTGGTAAGGTTTAACGTGGATTATCGGTTATAGAACAGGCTCCTCTAGGGGGGTCTGGGGCACCGCCAAGTCCTTTGGGTTTTAAGCTAGCGCTTGTAGTACTCAGGCGGACTTAAACAAAGTAAGTGGTAGTAAAGGTCTATTTATGGTTAGGCATAGTAGGGTATCTAATCCTAGTTTGTGTCTTAACTGTCGTGAGGTCAAAAGCTCTATCTAGTTAAAGTCACTTTCGTTAGTGTATTATTCCTTTTATAGGTGCGTATGACAGCTTTATAAGGTTATAACTTTAGTACTTTTTAGAAACTTTTAATCACCCTTTACGCCGTGAAGTATTAATGTGAGTTACTCGTATAACCGCGGTGGCTGGCACGAGATTAACCAACTCTTTTAACTTTAACTGATTCAAGCTTGCGCTTATTGTTCAATGTCTATCACTGCTGAATTCCCTTGGGGGCGTGGTTAAGCGAGGTGTCATGGGTTATACACACTGTATATGCCTGATACCAGCTCCTAAACAAATAAGGGCATGATTAGGGCGTTCTCACTGGAATGCTGAAACTTGCATGTGTAAATTTGGTTAAAATTAATACTGAGGCCAGGACCAAACCTTCAGTGCTTGTGAAAGTTTTTAAATTTTATCTTAGCATTTTCAGTGCTATGCTTTACGTTAAGCTACACTAGC